CATAATAATACTAAGCAAATCCACTGAATAAAAAAAAGGGAAATATTCTCATTATGAACGAACAGGGACTAGTGTTTTTGCAAGAAATTTCTAGCCAACCCCCCCTGCAAAAGGTCTTTTCTTAACACCAAGCGTGTTGGCAATAGATAGAAAAGGTAACTCCAACAATTTATTTGTCCTCAACGCCCCCTATTTCCAGGAATTAGTCACTTCAACAGCCTTCGATGGTTATATGGGTATCCAAAGTACGAACGAGATGGATGTTGGTTTTCCCAACCATTCTTGTTAGTCCCGATCCTGATCAGGAAAGGGGAGAATTTTTAACAAAGTTTTTTGTGTGGTTGATTCCTAGATGTAGTGCTTCTTCCCCTATGCCACCTAATTGGTACTAGTGAAGTAGTATTAACCTGTAATCCAGAACCTATAGGCTAACCTTTCGCTCAAGACTAGAATCAAAAATTGAAGCATATGAGGTTGCATCAACCGAGGATACACGACAGAAGGTATTGTTCTCGGTTTCCCCAAACTTCACCTTCAACAAGCGTAGGTTTTTTTTTTTCAAAAAAACAACAATTTTCTTTCTATCCGGAAGCGTGTGCCCTTCTCGTAAGACTGAGAAAAAAAAAAAAGAATCAAATCGCACCATCTCTGTAATAGGTAAATGCCTCCTTTTCTCCTGAAGTTGTCGGAATTATTCGTAATAAGATATTGGCTACAATTGAAAAGGTCTTATCAATAAAATTTCCATTTATCCGCGATCTCGGCATAGGTAACAATCCATTCGATAATTCTTCTCATTACCTCTCGTGGGATAAAAAATCCCACAAACAAAGGAATCGTACAGTACAAAATACCATAAAAGCGGACCCATTCTAAAAAAAAAAACGTGCGGAACCTATACTCAAATTGTTCCCTTTTGACAGGAATCAATAGGAAATCTTTGAATCCGATTGGACTTCATTTAAAAAAAGTAGTATATGGATATAGTAAGGAGTATAGTAATTAACAAAACTATTCTATTAGCCTTTTAGCGAAGTTATAAGGAAGAATCTAGGAATTTTTTCTACAGATTATGAAAATTTGAGAAGTTTTGATTGGATTAGGATTCACGGAACAAAAAGAATCAAATAATCACTCTTTCTATGATTCAAATAGAATAAGCACCCCCTTTTTGCTTATTTGCATAGCGTGTATACACCAAAGTATACAATCGAAATAGAAAAATCCGCGGTTTCATTCATGAATTTGTAATCGAGCTGTAAGAAGTTTTCGTTGAGAAATCTTCAACGGATAAGGGGTTTTTTGAATTCCTATCTAACCGGAGTCAAGTAAGTATTAATCTAATCACGTCTAAATAGAATCATATTCTAAAATATATGGGTCGGGCGACCCGTTCCAATTCAGTGTTTAATCCGGTACCATTCTAAACATCAGAATCATAAAAAGAGGGGGTCGTCGTCTTGACAAAACAAACTTGACTCAATATAGCTTTTTTTGTTTTTCATTTTATTGTTATAATCGATTGGTCATACCTATACCGTAAAAAAAAGAATACTGCAATATTCTAAATGAAATGGATCGCTATTCACCCGTTTTATGGGTAATAATCATAATCATAAGATTATGTAGGAGAGGTGGCCGAGTGGTTCAAGGCGTAGCATTGGAACTGCTATGTAGGCTTTTGTTTACCGAGGGTTCGAATCCCTCTCTTTCCGTATCTTCACCTACATTACGAATCTTATCGCTCGCAATGTATCAAATAAAAATGAAGACTATTATTCGAACCGTTAAACCAGCCCTCTCTTTATCTTTGATATCGATTCACTATTCCTAATTGTATTCTAATTGTAATTGCCTGTGGTACGGAAAATACTGGAAAGAGTAGAGTATTCAGAGCATAAAAAATTCCCCCGATCCATTTAAGATAAGTGAATGGAAGAGGAGAAAAAGGGGAAAAATTCACCGCACCCTTGTTTGGTATTTTAATTAGGTTCAAATCTGACGAGAATAATATTCTACGACTAGCAACTCTTTTATTTTCAAACCAACCCACTCACGATCTATTATTTGATTGACTACTCCTTTATACTGGGAGGAGTCAAGAATCAAATGTTTTGGTCTTGGTAACTTCCATTTCCGATTCCGATGAGGGGATGAATCAAGAGAATTTTGAATCAGCGCTCTGGATTTTTGTTCATCTCTTGTCGTAATAATATCTCGGGGTTTACAGCGATAACTTGGTATATCTACTATACGACCATTAACTAAAATATGTCTATGGTTAACTAATTGTCGGGCTCCTGGAATGGTCGAAGCCATGCCTAATCGAAAAAGGATATTATCCAAACGCATTTCAAGTAATTGTAGTAAAACCTGACCCGTTGAGCCTTTGGCTTTTCCAGCAATACGAACATAGTGGAGTAATTGTCGCTCTGTCAGACCATAATGAAAACGCAATTTTTGTTTTTCTTCTAGACGAATACAATATTGAGATTTTTTC